CTTAATAGCAGTATCCATTAGAAATGAATTCTCTAGCATTTGACTCCTTACCACCGAAGAGTTTAGTTGCACACTTGAAAGATAACCCAGAAAATAGAAGGAATGATTGCATAGTTGGTTTATATGAATCCTGTCTGGTTGAGACCACAAGTAAAAATGACATTGCCAGAAGTTGACAAGGTGATATTTCCATTTCTTCATCAGAAACGGAGTCCCCCTTGAAGCCAGAATGGATTTTCCTTGATATCTGACATAATGCATAAAAGGATCTTTGAACAACCATAGGGTCTTCTGAAAATCATTCCCAAGCACTACTACAAGATGCTCTATTTTTCCATAGAAATGTGTTCGCTCAAGAAAAGATCCAGAAAATGTAGATCGTAAATGGGAAGATTGTTTACGGAGAAAAATGAATACGGATTCGCATTCATATACATGAGAATTATATAGGAACAAGAATAATCTTTGATTCGCTTTTGAAAAAAAGGAAATGGATTTCTTTAGAGTAATGAGACTATTTGAATTCCAATACTCATGGAGAAAGAATCGCAATAAATGCAAAGAGGGGGCATCCTGTATCCAGCAGCGAAGGGTTTGAACCAAGATTTCCGGATGGATGGGGTAGGGTATTAGTATATTTGACACATGATTTAAATGTGATAATTTGTCCTCGAAAAAAGGAAATATTGAATGAATAGATCGTGAATTATGAGATTTTGCTATTTCTTTTTCTTCTAGAGAAAATACTAATTGCAGTGAAAATGGAATTTCCACAATGACTGCAAAACCTTCCGATATCCTTTGAGAATACAAATTCTTGTTGTGCCCAACGAATCCTTTTTGGTTAGAATCATTAACCGAAATAATCAAATGATTCTGTTGATGCATTCGAGTAATTAAACGTTTCACAATTAGTGAACTGGATTTATTGTCATGGCTGAAATTCTCCATGGGTTCGGAAAGAATCGATCCATTTAAACCATGATCATGAGCAAGTGCGTAGATATATTCCTGAAGTAGAAGCGGATATAGGAAGTGGTGTTGCCGAAATCCATCTATTTCTAAATATCCTTGTAATTCCTCCATTTGAAATTATACTTGAATCAAACAAAAGCATGGGGGATTTCTTGGGTTATCAAATGATACATAGTGCGATACGGTCAGAACAGGGTATGTATATAGAAAATAATATATACCCCGGGAACATGGAGGACAATCAACAGATCTCTCTTTTTCCATCTAATTTGTTTGTGTTCGTTATAGTTACAAGAGATGGTTAGAAATCCTTTATTTTTGCAACCCGATCACTCTTTTGACTCTGGAATAATGGATTTTATTTATCAGTATACCCCTTCTTCTACACATTTGTCTCCACTCCATAATGGAGAATAGTTAGGATTCATAAAAAAAGGAATCGATGATCCACTCATAGGAGAACCCTTTCCCGCATCAGGCACTAATATATTTTTAACGTCTAATTAGATCGGGTAATCATTCGAATTAAGAACAGAAGTTCGTTACTTTTGGTTTCCCTATAATTGGAGCCATAGGGCTCTATCCATTTATTCACTCGACCTGACTGTGAATTGATTTGACCCCATCCCAAGAATCAAAACAAGATTTTGTATCGATCCGGTAAGGATGAAGTATTCTCAGAGTTCTCCATTGATACGACATGCTGTTTTTTCCATTCATTCCCTTTCAGGATCAGTCGTGGTCTTACAAACTCTACCAATGGTATGGACGAATCCGTTGCTTCATCCAAATGTGTAAAAGATTGTAGCCGCACTTAAAAGCCGAGTACTCTACCGTTGAGTTAGCAACCCGTAGAATATAAATGAAATAGTAGAGTGTGTAGATACGATCGGAATCAAAAAAGTCAAATAAAGAAATTGGATTGCCCGACCCCGTCAAAACTTGAAACTAGCAACAAATCGAAAAGATTTGATGATAAATTATGAACAGAAAAACGAGCAGAGATCAGATTACAATACAACAAATTCCGGGAGAAATAGAGAGAAAATCGAAATAGATATCCAAATTTATGGACCACCTATATCCTATTTTTTTTTTTTTATTATTATTATTAAGTAAGGTATTTCTTGTGTCACAACGAATCTGGTGAACCCAACACCAGCATTTGAGTAAAATAAAAAAACAAACTATGGATAAATTTTTCTATTTATCCACGATCGAATTATATTTGTTCAAAACACTATTGTCAATATGAATTGAATGTTGAGAAACCAAATTCAATAAATAAAATAAGGACTTGTGTTGGATTGGCACTACATAGATAAGAAATGGAGTATTGATGAAAAAAGAAAAATAAGAAAAAGTAGGAAAAAATCTTGGGTTTATTTCAATAGTGGTACAATGAGCAAGATGGATCTCCTGTTTGTTGGTGGAGTCCCAACGAAAACCATCCAATTGATTTGATGGTAATCCTATAATTTACCAGTTATTTCATCTATTCACTCAATCTTTTTCTATCCGTCTCGTATCAATACAAGATATTTTTCTCATTATATGATATAGAGTCAGAGGGGAGCAACAGTGAATAGAACAAAAAAAGGAATGGTGGAGTAAAGAATTACACAAAACTAGATACCGGGCGCCCCTCCCCCCCTTTTTTCGTTACTATTAATTTCATTTGTTTTGATTAATTCGAAGTTCTTTAAATACCTCTGCCTTCTTTAAAATATCATAAACAGTTCCTGTAGGTTGAGCGCCTTTTTCAAGGAAATATAGAATAAGAGGAACGTTTAAATAAGTTTGGTTATTTATCGGATCATAAAAACCCACTTTACGAAGATCTCTTCCTTCTCTTCGGGATCTAACATCAATTGCAACGATTCGATAAATGGCTCATTGGGATAGACATAACCCCCCTTAGAAACGTATATGAGGTTTTCTCCTCATACGGCTCGAGAAAGAATGATTCGAATTTATGTATATAGTGGCAAACGGATCCATAAAATCATCAATTAGACTATAATTTGAGCCTAAAAAAAAAAAAGAAATATCATTCGCACTCATAACTCAAGTTGGGTAATTCTCAAAGAGTTCGAAGGGAAATCCTTAGACATTTATTGAGCCGTCTCTAACCTCTTTTGTTTGTCTCGTCTAGAATCTATTTTTCTTCCTCATTATGTTTTAGTTGTTGAGACAATTGAAAATGGTGTTTCCTTGTTCTGGTATCCTTTGCTTTGAATCATTGGGTTTAGACATTACTTCGGTGATCCTTAATTCTTTCAAAATGGCAGCAACATACCTTATTGCATTGTTATTTTGTTCTATTGAAGAATCCTAGAAACAATTGATTCCCTTGTGATACACTTTTGATCAAAAGAGTTTTTTTATCCGACAAATTGGACTTTTTGAAACTTGTTCGAATTTGATTCTTTCGATTTCTATACCGAGGATATACTTACGAAGTTGTTCCAACTTATTGATTGGCACTAACCCTAGATCCTTCCCTCTGTTAAAAGACTTAATCCTTTATGCTCGAGCTCCATCGTGTACTATTTCTTTTTTATTCCAACCCCCCCAATCGGGGTCTTAGTGGAATAGAACAAACTATGCCGAGCCAAGAGCATCTTCATTGATATCTAAAATGGTGGGTGCAAGAATCCACAACCGATAATGTCCTTCAAGTCGCACGTTGCTTTCTACCACATCGTTTCAAACGAAGTTTTACCATAACATTCCTCTAATTTTGAACCGGTATGGAATTGATTCAATATGGAATCATGAATAGTCATTGGCTGAATCAATATATTAAATAAACTTTATTTTACATTTTACTTTTTATTCATTGGAGCCCGATGCAAACTAAAAGCAATTAGGTCCAAAGAAAATACATATCGTATTGAAAATGGCAAATTTTCTTGTTTGTTAATATTCTTAAGAAATGCGTATGACACGGGTCTTGAAATTGATACCTTTGTGAATTAACTCATATCTACACGAATTCTATGGGGATGATGAATCATCCAATTTCAAAGGATCTTATTATGGGATGCTATACTATCTTGTATAGGTACAAAGCTAAATCGGTCCATTCGTTGTTCCTATTTTTATTTTGTCCCCTCAGGAGCTTTAATCCCAGTGATGGAATTAGTACCAAGAACTCCCTCCTGTTTCGAATTCAGGATCTACATAGAATTAGTCATTTTGCCTATTCCATTTTATTGACTTTCAGGAAGATATCGGACTTTCTTCCACATTTCGACTTAAAGTGCATCTTGTGAGAATTATATCATAGATATGGGGCATTTTCTCTAAATGACTAACTAACTTCAATATGGACGAGGGGCATACACTAAATGCCCTGCCCAATTTTTTTTTTTTTTTTTTTTTTTCACTTTGATCTTTGTTCTCGTTCTACCTATATCAAAAAAGATATTTCCATAGATTGTTAAAGAGAACAACCCTTGTTCTGATCGAATCGGTCTGGGACGGAAGGATTCGAACCTCCGAGTAACGGGACCAAAACCCGTTGCCTTACCGCTTGGCCACGCCCCATTTCGATTGCTATTCGATACTAATAAACACTATTATTGTTATTGGTTGTTCGTCAATTCCAGCCCCAATATCTATGGAATTGGTTGTTGCTGGGATTCTACATATGTAGATGTAGAATCAAAATGAATTCATTGATCATTATATAGAATTCAATTAAGATATTGTATGAAGGTATGATTCCTTCTATTCTCATTTGATAATTGAAGGATTTTTGATTAGGGGAGTTCAAAGAAAAAGAAGGATTTTGAGACCCACCTTCTCTTTTTTTTTTTTCATTCCTTATATCAATAACCGAATAATAATGAAATTCTCTCCAAAAACAATTTGTTATGCTTAATATCTTTAGTTTGATCTGTCTTAATTCTGCCCTTCATTCGAGTAGCTTTTTCTTTGCCAAATTGCCCGAAGCTTATGCTTTTTTCAAGCCAATCGTAGATGTTATGCCAGTCATACCTGTGCTCTTTTTTCTTTTA